TTGAATTTTCAAGGATACATTCTAAATCGAAACAGGAAAGCCCCCTATTCTTTTTCTTAATAAGAATAAGACAGCCCAATTATTCTCCTTTCTTTCATTTCTGAATTCGAAACAAGAGGGTATTCCTGATACTGATTGAATTCAATCAAAGGGATTAAGTCTCTTAAGACTAAGACTAGTTAATGACTTAATCTGGACCTTCTTAATCTGGACCTTTTTGCTTTGTATCTTATACAAAATAGTCTAGCATCCCGTAAAATAGGATCTTTTTTTATTTATGATTCATCATCCCCACAGAATGAATTGCGAGTGAGAGTAGATAAGAGTTAGTGGGCGATGGAAGATATCAATTTGAATATCTATGTCTGTCCAAATTTGATTAAAAAATACCTCAAAGTTCCATATCGAATGGGTTTTTACCCTCATTTTATTTTTAGGTATTTGGTGTTTGGTTCTAATGAATAATTGTAAATCCATGTAATACCAATTGAGACGGGGGCGATTCATACATCTTATTTACATTTACTTTCTACTTTACAATTATTATAATGAATTGTAATTTTAGGGAAAGATTATTCAACCGCAAGACCAAGGCAAAGAAAGTAAAAGTATGCATAAATTGATGAAATGCTTCTATGCATAGATTGTTATCCTTCTATTTCAGCGATAGCGTTCTTGCGCCTTTTTTTGAAAAAGATTTGTATTTCTGAACCTTTACCTTACTGTTAAATATTTAACATAGAATACCCATAATTACTTCCAATGAAAACTGTTCAGCCTAATCTAATAGATACGGAAATCGTCGATTTTTGCAATTCGGATTTTATCTTTGAGGATGAAAGAATAATAATATTCCCTTTCATTAGTCTTTTGTATCCAATCTAGAAAAAAAGTTTGCTTTGCGATCTATTTATCTTAAATCAGTTCAGTTCAATCCGAATATGGGTTGATCTCTCTGATGATGATCAAGTACAATCTTTAGGAAAACTTTATTCAAATGGTGTGTCGAGGTAGAAAATTTTTTCAATTAAATAATTTGAAGATCCAACGCGGATTCAAAAAGAATTCTTTTTTTATTAACGCGGATTCAAAAAGAATTCTTTTTTATTCGTGTTATTTATAAATAAAAACAATATTGCATTCATACAAAGAGGGTTAAATTGAATTCTTACTGAGGCCTTTTCTTCAGAAATTATCTATTCCTTTCATATATAAGGAAATAAGGAAAAAGTACTGTGTATCAGCCGAAGCAATGACTATTCATGATTCCATAATCGAATCAATTACATACTGATTCCAAACTAGAGAAATGTTATGGTAAAACTTCGTTTGAAACGATGTGGTAGAAAGCAACGTGCGACTTGAAGGACATGATCAGCTGTGGATTTTTTTACATCCACCATTTTCCATTTTCTATTATCTAGGAATGAATGGGCTCTTGGCTCGACATCCTTTGTTCTGTTCTACTACAATCCTCGCCAATGTTTTTTGTTGAGTTGTAATGTAAATAGTACATGATGGAGCTCGAGTAGAAAGTATTTATTTTCTCAGGGGCAAGGGTCTAGGGTTAATACCAATTAATAGGTTGGAACAAACTTCGTAAGTATATTTTTTGATATAGAAATCGAAAGGATCCAATTCGAGAAATTTAAAAACCAAAAGGAAAATTCTTTGGAATTGGTAAAACTCTTTCGATCAAAAGTGTATCATGCAAGAATCAATTGTTCGTATGATTCTTTGATAGAAAGAAATCACAAAACAAAAAGGGGTGTGTTGCTGCCGTTTTTTAAAACGATTAAAGATCACCGAAGTAATGTCTAAACCCAATGATTCAAGACAAAGATAAAAGATCCTGGAACAAGGAAATACCGTTTCCAATTGTCTCAACAATTAGATCAGAATGAAGAATCCACAAATAGATTCGAAAGGAGACAAACAAAAAGGGGGTTAGAGACCACTCAAAAAAGGAGATTGCCTAAGGATTTTTTTTGGGCTATTTGAAAGTTATCCAACTTGAGTTAGGAGAGTACGAATATTTTTTTTCTTCTTTTTCGAAAAAGAAGAAGAAAAAAAGAAGGACTTAAATCTCGAATTGATTTGATGATTTTATAGATCTAGTTGACATTCGAATTTGATACATAATAACTTCGAATCATTTTTTCTCGAGCCGTACGAGGAGAAAACTTCTTATACGTTTCTAGGGGGGGTATTGTTCATCTACATCTATCCCAATGAGCCATTTATCGAATCGTTGCAATTGATGTTCGATGCCGACGAGAAGGAAGAGATCTTCGGAAAGTGGGTTTTTATGATCCGATAAATAATCAAACGCATTTAAATGTTCCTGCTATTCTATCTTTCCTTGAAAGGGGCGCTCAACCTACAGGAACTGTTCATGATATTTCAAAAAAGGCAGGGGTTTTTACGCAACTTAGTCTTAATCAAACGAAATTCTATTAAGGAATAGAACAAAAAAAGAGGGTGTGGATGACTCCTATATAGTTTTGTATAACTTTTTCTTTACTAAACCCCCTTTTTTTCTAGTCTGACCAATTTATTATTCCTATTTAATATTGCTACTATAGAATATCATGTTCTATAAGTATAAGGACAAAAATCGATTTTATTGCTAGAATTTTATTGATATAAGATGCATATAAACAAGATCAAGTGAATACAATGAAGTAAGTGGATCTAGAAATAGAAAAAATTGACATTACCCACAACCAGTCGGTTTTTCTATGGAAATCTATTAACAAATAACAAAACAAGGAATTAAGCTTGTTTATTTTACTTATATTGATTGAATATATTGATTGAATATATTGATTGACTAAACCCGATATTTCTTTTTTCCTTAATTTCTTCTTATTCTTTCACCTACACCTCTTTTGGATTCCTTTGGATATGTATATTATCTATGTAGTGCAAATTCAGTACAAGTCCTTTTGCTTTTCGATTTATTTTCTATTTCTATCTTTTTTTATTTTTTTTTATTTATTTAATTTATTATTAAAATAAATTATATAAGTTTTTTTTAGTGAAAAAAAAAAAAAAGAATACCACTGGATAACATAAGAACTAAGGAGCAATCAATAAATTTTGACTTGAATCTCTATTTATATATGTTTTTCTCTTTTTTTTTTTTTTTTTGTTTTTTTTTTTATGTTCAGAATCGATTAGAAATTTTTTTATTATAGTTCTTGCTAGTTTAATATTTTGATTGAGTTGTGAAATTCAATTTCAATTTCTTTGATTTTGATTTGATTTTGATTTCGGTTGTATCTACACATTCTAATTATTTGGGTTGCTAACTCAACGGTAGAGTACTCGGCTTTTAAGTGCGGCTAGCGTCTTTTACACATTTCTATGAAGCAAAGGATTCGTCCATACCATCGGGAGATTTTGTAAGACCACGACTGATCCTGAAAGGAATGAATGGAAAAACCAGCATGTCGTATCAATGGAGAATTTTGAGAATATTTTATTCCTATTCAATCGGTACAAAACCGGGTTTGAATTCTTTGTGGGGAACAAGAGAAATTGAATTCAAAGTTGGGTCGAGTGGATAAATGGATAGAGCCTTATGGTCCCAATTATAGTGAAACAAAAAGCAACGAGCTTCTTTCTTAATTTAATTTGAATGATTACCCGATCTAATTAAACGTTAAAAAGATATTAGTTCCTAATGCGGGGAAAGGTTTTCCCATGAGTAGATTATCGATTTTTTAATGAGTCCTAACTATTAGTTAGTCCCTTTTATGGGTTGGAGATGAATGTGTAGAAGAAGCAGTATATTGATAAAGATATTTTTTCCAAAATCAAAAGAGCGATTGGATTGAAAAAATAAAGGATTTCTAACCACCCTGTTTATACTATAACAAACATAAACCAATTAAATGAAATGGAAAATGAGAGGATAGAGAATCCGGTGATGAGCCTACCCGTTTCCAAGGTATCCATTTTTTTTACTACAATACCTTGTTTTGACTGTATCGCACTATGTATCATTTGATAACCCAATAAATCCCTTACCTTTGGTTTCAATTGAATTTCAAATGGAGGAATTTCAAGTATATTTAGAACTAGATAGATCTCAGCAACACGACTTACTATACCCATTGCTTTTTCGGGAGTATATTTATGCACTTGCTCATGATCATGATTTAAATAGATCGAGTATTTCGTTGAAAAATGGGAGTTATGACAATAAATCTAGTTCACTAAGTGTGAAACGTTTAATTACTCGAATGTATCAACCGATTCATTTGAGTATTTCTGCTAATGATTCTAACCAAAATCAACTTAGCGGACACAACAATAATTTGTATTCTCAAACGATATCAGAGGTATTTGCAGTCATTGTGGAAATTCCATTTTCCCTACGATTAGTATCCTTCTTAGAAGGGAAAGAAATAGCAAAATCTCATAATTTCCAATCAATTCATTCAATATTTCCTTTTTTCGAAGACAAACTTTCACATTTAAATTATGTGTTAGATGTACTAATACCCCACCCTATTAGCCCAGAAATCTTGGTTCAAACCCTTCGCTACTGGGTAAAAGATGCCTCTTCTTTACATTTATTACGTTTCTTTATACACGAATATTTTAATTGTAATAGTCTTATTACTCCAAAGAAATCTATTTTCATTTTTTCAAAAAGTAATCCAAGATTATTCTTGTTCCTATATAATTCTCATGTATGTGACTATGAATCCATCTTCTTTTTTCTCCGTAAGCAATCTTCTCATTTACGATTAACATCTTCTGGAGTCTTTCTTGAGCGAATATATTTCTATCGAAAAGTAGAAGATCTTGTCAAAGTCTTGGCTAACGATTTTCAGGACATCTTATGGTTGTTCAAGGATCCTTTCATGCATTCTGTTAGATATCGAGGAAAATATATTCTGGCTTCAAAAGATACGCCTCTTCTAATGAATAAATGGAAATATTACCTTCTCAATTTATGGCAATGTCATTTTCACATGTGGTCTCCA